GAAATTCTTATTACTATCCCTATCTATTTAATTCTTTACTTTTTTATTGGCTAATTGGAATTAATATATTAGAATTATATTTCCTATTTTTTATTATTCTTTTTTTTTTTTAGTGTCCGTCTATAATGACTGATTAATCAAGAACTTTCAATTAGTTTTTCTTACCGTCATATCTGGATTAAGACTTAGGTAAATATTTTATTCATATATGTAGTAAAAGAACATATCTAATTTAGCTCTTTTATGCCTATTCTAACTAGTTATTTTGGTTTTTTACTGGCTGCTTCAACTATAACCCCAGCTATATTTATTGTTTTGAACAAGATACGACTTATTTGAAATAATGAAATAAATGAAATTCAATAAACAATTTCAAAAAAGAAAAATAAAAGCCTCTCATAATATTTCAGTTCAGATATTCTATGGTTTCTTCCCACGTCAATTGCCAATTCATGGTCATTGAGATTCATGGATAATTCAGATTAATATTTAGGGATAGATCTTACCTCTCTTTTTATTCCCTAAAGCAAATCGAAATGATTGAAGTTTTTCTATTTGGAATCGTCTTAGGTCTAATTCCTATTACTTTAACAGGATTATTTGTAACTGCATATTTACAATACAGGCGCGGTGATCAGTTGGACCTTTGATTAAGTAACATCTCTTTTTTTTATGGACCTCCTCTTTGTAGGAGGTCAAATTTAAGTTGCAATTCTACTTTGTTTTGTTAAGTTATTTCATTGTAATTCGACATAATATAAAAGGAATCACGCCCTGTAGGATTTGAACCTACGACATCGGGTTTTGGAGACCCGCGTTCTACCGAACTGAACTAAGAGCGCTTTCTTATATCCTATAAAAGTAGATACGATTGTAAAGAAAAGGATTTTTTTAACCCCGAGGGTTTTGTGTGCATATAGTATGCAAAAATGAAAAATTATGTCCAAAATTTCCCGATCTTATTCAATGAATCCCTCCTAACTGTCCATAGGAGAAAGAATAGGTAGGGATGACAGGATTTGAACCTGTGACATTTTGTACCCAAAACAAACGCGCTACCAAGCTGCGCTACATCCCTTTTAAAGATTGTTGTACAGTGTCCATTGTATAAAATACATGTCTTGTTTTCCACATCCTTCTTTTTTGCTCTACCATCTCTATATAGATAGGTAGATAATTTTTTTTTTCATTTTTTTTTAGAGGGCGGCAAAATGGAATCTGCTGGATCATTGTACATATATATGCATTTTAGTTAGTAATTCCTAATTACTCTTTTATTTCAAGCAAAAACAAAAAATCTTGAACTAAAATTCAAATATCGGGTTATCTATGTATTAGAGACTATATATGTATTACAATATACAATATAAATAAAGAATTGAAATAAATAAGAAAAAAAAAAAAAATAAAAGATGAAGGAGGATTTTCAATGCGAGATATAAAAACATATCTCTCAACGGCACCTGTGCTAACCACTCTATGGTTTGGGTCTTTAGCAGGTCTATTGATAGAAATTAATCGTTTATTTCCAGATGCCTTGTCATTCCCCTTTTTTTCATCTTGATTGAATTCTTTTATTAGATCTGTGAAAAAATGAAGAAGATTTGAGATACAATTCTACGTAACATGGCTCCAATTTCGCCTCCTTTTTCTTTTCTATTCTCAAAAAATAAAGAGTGTATCGAATCTCAGTCAAAATACAGTGAATCTACGATAGAATTTTTTGGAAAATAAATTGAAATGTGGATCCAGTCTAGGGGCGGTTCCACGAAATTCTAACATAGAAAGAATAAGAAGATACTGAGATTAGGATAGGAAGAATTCCTAGTAAGAAAAAATTGTATTAATGAATTATTATGATATTCGTAATATTATTCTATTAATGAATATGACTCTTTTTCTTTATAGTTATATTAATTAATAGTAATTCTTTGTTAGATTATAGTACTTAGAAGTCATTCGAATTATTAGAAAATTCTTAGAATTAGAAAAAGAAAATATTTACAAATTCCATTTCTAGTTAATAACTTTTATTAATATAGTATAGATATAGAATATAGATTCTTTTCTTTTTCTTTGGTTCGGATCAAAAAGAAAATGAAGAGAGTTCTAAAGTGAAGTCGATCCAAAATGAAAAGGAGGTTCATGGCCAAGGGTAAAGATATTAGAATTATAGTTATTTTGGAATGTACCTGTTGTGTTCGAAAGGGTGTCAATAAAAAATCGCCGGGCATTTCTAGATATATCACTCAAAAGAATCGACACAATACACCCAATCGACTAGAATTTAGAAAATTTTGTCGCTATTGTCAAAAGTATACAATTCATGGGGAAATAAAGAAATAGATGTAACGGAATGCTTGTGTTATTTTTACAAGTAGTGGGAATACTAAGAACTTTACATCTTCACATATATAATACAAACCAAATCCTATTTTGGTCGAATCTTAATTAAATGAATAAAAAAAAGTATTCTATTTTATAGATTTTTTTATATAGATATATAGAAGGAATAAACAAAACATGGATAAATCCAAACAACCTTTTCGTAAATCCAAGCGATCTTTTCGTAGACGTTTACCCCCAATCGGATCGGGGGATCGAATCGATTATAGAAACATGAGTTTAATTAGTCGATTTCTTAGTGAACAAGGAAAAATATTATCTAGACGGACAAATAGATTAACTTTGAAACAACAACGATTAATTACTATTGCTATAAAACAAGCTCGTATTTTATCTTTGTTACCTTTTCGTAATAATGAGAAACAATTGGAGAGAGTAGAGTCGATCCCTAGAACCAAAAATAAATAGATAGACTCTTCAAAAGTCCAATCGTAACTCAAGCTCATATTAATATGAATTTTTTGCTCGAAAAAAACTAGAATACAGATTTGATTCTTGTATTATAAACTCTAAAATTATAAAAAAGTAAAAATGGGAAAGAAATCTTTTTTTCTTGAAAGATGTTCGTTTATTCCTACTACTCAAATCTTCATTTCTTTTTCTTCTATCTTCCCGGAGTCCATTCTCCGGGAAATCCTGTTTCAATCATTATTGTTTCCTGTATAATAATTAAGATTCTTTTATTCCTTTATTTGATTTGTATTCTTTTCTTTTTTTTTTTTTATTTTTGATTAATGATTTTATTTGAAATAATATCAAAACAATTTTTATTTGATAGGGCTATTTGCGCAAGTATTTTACGATTCAGAAGCAATTGTCTCTTGTACAGATTGTGGATGAATAGGCTATAACTATAGAATAGCCTATCCTCACGAGTTACCGCATTTATCCGAGTGATCCACAAACGACGAAAATCTCTCTTTTTCCTGCTTCTATCTCGATGAGAAGAAACCAAAGCTCTCATTCTTTGTTGAGTAGTTGTTCGAGTAAGTCTTGAATGAGCCCCTATAAAGGTTGATGCAAATAAACGAATCTTTTTTCGACGTCTCCGAGCTGTATATCCTCGTTTAACTCTGGTCATTGAATCAAATGAAATCTTCTTGAATAACTAATTGATTTCTCTTCTTTCAGTCATCCTTTTCCTCCGGTCGATTAATAACAAAACGGATTCTTCCGATATATAAAATATAAATTCCAATGGCTTTTGCGACTATGACCTTCCCGACCACGATTTTTCTTTCTTCAAGGTATCTCGCCTGGAAATAAGAAATTAAAATGCTACTAAATAAAAAAGAATAGTGGGTTTCCTCGTTTCTATGGTAACTTCTAAAACGGTGAGGTCCTCTCTATACACCGGAGCCTCTTCTTTCATTTCATCGAATTTTATCGTGAACTTGTATAGTTCACACTCTTTGGCTCTACCCATTCATTTTTAAATTATAATTCTTTTTTCAATTCTAATTATAAAGTAATAGTCCTTTTCACAAAAAAGCTATCCATACAGTGACGGCATTTAATTCTGAAAGTTGGCTAGGTAGCTGACCCTGTTAGTCCGTTTTTTCAAGAAAAGGAATAGGAGCATAACCTTTTTCCTCCGCTTAATGGATAACTATTTGTTACCAATGGAGAATTCCTTCTCATCTCAAATGGAGTGATTGGATTTGCACCAATAGAAACCATAAATTCATAACATAATTTATGTAGATTCTAGATCTTCATTTTTAGATACTAGTCAATTAAAAGGCCGTCTTTCATTATATCTATCCTAATTCATTGGTAGTGGTCGTTGATACTGTAAAAAACTTTTACATTTTTCAAACTCATGATCTGAACTGAACGAGTCGCACATACACCCTAGTACATGTTCCTCGACGCTGAGGACATCCTCGAAGAGCGGGAGATTTCGTGACATTTCTTATTGGCTGTCGTGCGTTTCTAATAAGTTGTTTAATGGTTGGCATGGTGTGTCTATAGAATCTCATTCTAGATAGAATAGAGCGGGTTGGTTTAGATCGATCTTAACCTGATGGTTGATGATTATGAATGATTTCTATTCACACGGGAAATTCCAATTTTTAAAAGGAATTCGTATATTTATATGGAATCCCCAGTATTATCATTTTCGACCGCTACAAGATCAACGATGCCATGAGCTTGGGCTTCTGTTGCTGACATAAAAACATCCCTTTCCATATCTTCGGATATAACCCATAAAGGGTTGCCCGTTCTTTGTACATAAACTTTTGTGAGAGTTTCGCGAAGCTTCAATAGTTCTTCTGCTTCCAGAATAAATTCCCCTGCTTGTGCCTCGTAAAAAGAACTAGCAGGTTGGTGAATCATAACCCTGATGATATTGATATAACATCATGAATGGTTCTTCTATCTAGATATTGCACGATTGGGTTAAAGTATTAAAGTAAGGGGGAATCAAAAGAACAATAAAAAATAGAATTAAACAACCGTACGGGCATCTTTTGTACATTGCATACGGCTCTGCAATGGAATTTTATCTTTTCGATAGAAGCTTATTCTATCGAAAAGAATAAATAGAACCTATCCGATCCAAATCGTTAAATGATCCATTTACCACCCTTCCTTTCGTAGTAGTTAAAAAGATACTATGATGGTTCTGTTGCTTTATATATTTATCTCGTCTGTGGTTTAGCAATCCCAAGGTTTTTTTTGATAGGATCCAAGAAGGATCAAATGATTTTTTCCATTTTTTTTTATTCTTTCTCTCATAACATAAAAATAAGAAAGAGACTTCTGGTGTGGAAGAATAATGGTTTGTGACGCTGAAATTGACTCTTGCTTGACACATAAAATCAAATTGGGAATAACCCTTCTTTCATACTACTATCTCGATACAAAATCTCATGTTAGAAAAAAACAATAAAGGTTTGTTCATATCGAACTCGAATTGCCATGCTATTATTACTTATTCTTTATTTAATTCATATTCGATACAGCGAAGGCATAGTATTCTTTTTTTTTTCAAATAAAAAAACTCATTGGCGCCAAGCGTGAGGGAATGCTAGACGTTTGGTAATTTCTCCTCCGACCAGAACGAAAGATCCCATTGAAGCGGCTAATCCCATACATATTGTATGTACATTCGGTGACACAAATTGCATAGTATCATAAATGGCTATTCCTGGTATTACCCATCCGCCTGGAGAATTTATAAACAAATAAAGATCCCTAGTAGCATCTTCTATGCTGAGATATATCATGAGACCAACAAGTTGATTCGAGATCTCGCTATCAACCTCTTGGCCTAAAAAAAGTAATCTTTCTCGATGAAGTCGGTTGATTAGGGCAAAATTGTATCCCTGAGGAACCGTACGTGCACCTTTGGATGCATACGGTTCGAAAGAATTGCGAAAAAAAATCAATGTGTCGATTCCAATCCTATTTCTTTTTTTTTTTTTTTAACATGAGTTTTGCTCTCCTTCCCCTTCCCTATATTTTATAATGTAGAAAATAAAAAAGAATTTTATGAACTTATTGAACTAACCTCTCATTGATGTATTGTTTCATCGAAATTCAAATTACGATGTAATTTTCTTGTTTCTGAATGGCCCTTTCAATTCTTTTAGGTTCTTGTTCTACTCCGGGGGAAGATTTGCCCGAATTCCATTTGAGCATATAGGTCAAATGATTCCAGTACCACTTCTTTTTTTTTTTCAATTTTTCATACCTTTATAAAAAATATTCGATGTATTCATCATACTACTCCATTGGTAGGAAGTTTAAGATTATCCCTATAGTAAGTCTAATAATAGTCTATGATACAAGCAGTAATCGTGTAATTATTATATATTCTACAAAATAGATTCTCTTATAGTAAGTTATATTCTATTTCATTAATAATGAATTTAATAGATTATTAAGAATTTAATGAAATTTATATTTTCTTTTTATATTCTTTATTTCAGAATTACTACATTTACACTCCCATTCTATTACTTTTACTCTTACCATTTACAATTTGGTATTCTTTGAACGGAGCCTGGATACTTTCTTTTATCAGTCCAAGTAAACCATCAATTATTTTAATTGATAATATTGATCCCCAATAGGAATTATTGTGCTTCACGCTCCGAATTATTGATGGTTAAATAAATGAATATATATTTATTGGATTGGGCGAAACAGAGAATACTCGATCGAGGGAGATAACGGAGAAATACCATATGACCAATCTGTCTGACAAGTCGCACTATACGTCAACCCAAGCTGCATCTTCCTCTCCAGGACTCCGAAAAGGTACTTTTGGAACACCAAGGGGCATTAAGATAAAGAAAAAAATGAAGTACTATATTTTACTTTAATATGGAAACGTAACAATGGTTTTATTGTCTTCATCATTTTTTCTCTTTCTTTTCTATTCTTATATTCTATTTTTATATCTTTTAATCTTCTTTCTATTTAGAATCTTATTTAGATTCTATAAAATATAACTTAATATTCTTATCTAGCTAGACTTATAGTATATATAAGTATATATATATAGAAATGGAAGGTTCATAGAGGAATACAGAATGAATAAAGAAAGATTGTAACAAAGGGAATCGATGGGATCAGCTGATTGTTCGAATGATTTTGAATTCTAAAAAAGTATCTATGCATTTTTTCCCTAAAAATCCTCCCATTGCGTATTGGTACTTATTGGGTATAGAATAAGATCTGTTTCTATTTGTTCTTCTAAATAGAAAGAAATAGAAAGAATTCTATTTCATTAAAAATAAAAAGAAGGGAATACAAATAAATATTAATCCTTTCCTATAAAAAATCTACCAAACAGGTGAAATACACGGTCTAGTCTTTTCCAATGCGATAAAGTTACATAATGTCTATTTATTTTTCAGAAAGGGGTATTTACATGGGTTTGCCTTGGTATCGTGTTCATACCGTTGTATTGAATGATCCCGGTCGATTACTTTCTGTCCATATAATGCATACAGCTCTAGTTTCTGGTTGGGCCGGCTCGATGGCTCTATATGAATTAGCGGTTTTTGATCCCTCTGACCCTGTTCTTGATCCAATGTGGAGACAAGGCATGTTCGTTATACCCTTCATGACTCGTTTAGGAATAACCAATTCGTGGGGGGGTTGGAATATATCGGGAGGAACTATAATGAATCCGGGCATTTGGAGTTATGAAGGCGTGGCAGGAGCACATATTTTGTTTTCTGGCTTGTGCTTCTTGTCAGCCATCTGGCATTGGGTGTATTGGGACCTAGAAATATTCTGTGATGAACGTACGGGAAAACCTTCTTTGGATTTGCCCAAGATCTTTGGAATTCATTTATTTCTCTCAGGAGTTGCTTGCTTTGGCTTTGGTGCATTTCATGTAACAGGATTATATGGTCCTGGTATATGGGTGTCTGATCCTTATGGACTAACGGGAAAAGTACAATCTGTAAATCCAGCGTGGGGTGCGGAAGGTTTTGATCCTTTTGTTCCGGGGGGAATAGCTTCTCATCATATTGCAGCAGGTACATTGGGCATATTAGCGGGTCTATTCCATCTTAGTGTCCGTCCGCCTCAACGTTTATACAAAGGATTACGCATGGGTAATATTGAAACTGTGCTTTCCAGTAGTATTGCTGCTGTTTTTTTTGCAGCTTTCGTAGTTGCTGGAACTATGTGGTATGGTTCAGCAACTACTCCAATCGAATTATTTGGTCCCACTCGTTATCAGTGGGATCAGGGGTACTTCCAACAAGAAATATATCGAAGAGTTGGGGCCGGACTAGCCGAAAATTTGAGCTTATCGCAAGCTTGGTCTAAAATTCCCGAAAAATTAGCTTTTTACGATTACATTGGTAATAATCCGGCGAAAGGGGGATTATTCAGAGCAGGTTCAATGGATAATGGGGATGGAATAGCTGTTGGGTGGTTGGGGCACCCCATATTTAGAGATAAAGAAGGGCGTGAACTCTTTGTACGTCGTATGCCTACCTTTTTTGAAACATTTCCAGTAGTTTTGGTAGATGGAGACGGAATTGTGAGGGCCGATGTTCCTTTTAGAAGGGCAGAATCCAAGTATAGTGTTGAACAAGTAGGGGTAACTGTTGAATTCTGTGGTGGAGAACTCAATGGAGTCATTTATAGTGATCCTGCTACTGTGAAAAAATATGCTAGACGTGCCCAATTAGGTGAGATTTTTGAATTAGACCGGGCTACTTTGAAATCCGATGGTGTTTTTCGTAGTAGTCCAAGGGGTTGGTTCACTTTTGGGCATGCTACATTTGCTTTGCTTTTCTTTTTCGGACACATTTGGCACGGCGCCAGAACCTTGTTCAGAGATGTTTTTGCCGGTATTGATCCAGATTTGGATGCTCAAGTGGAATTTGGAGCATTCCAAAAACTTGGAGATCCAACTACAAGGAGACAAGTAGTCTGATACAGAATTCCTTTGCCATCTTTTGCCTCTATTTTTTCTTTTATTCTAGTATTTAGATATTTAATTATATTTCATATATTTATCTTTTTTTCTATATTTTTATGTATAAATAGAATAATATAGAAAAATTCGAAATAGAATATAATCGAATAGTAATAAGATATGAATGACTATATATATATACATACTATATAGATAGTAATAGTTAGTAATAGTAAATTGTAAATCTCAAATTTGAATTTATTTAGTAAATAATCCAAAATGAATAGGTGTGGAAGCTATAATTGTAAACCACGATCGAATCTATGGAAGCATTGGTTTATATATTCCTCTTAGTTTCGACTTTAGGGATAATTTTTTTCGCTATCTTTTTTCGAGAACCACCTAAAGTTCCAACTAAAAAAATGAAATGATTTTTCATTATTTCCATTGAAGTAATGAGCCCCCATATTAATATTGGAGCTCATTACTTCAACTAGTCCCCATGTTCTTCGAAGGGATCTCTTAATTTTTGAGAGGGTTGCCCAAAAGCGGTATATAAGGCATACCCAGTAAAGCTTACAAGTAAACCGGATATGGAGATGGCGACTAGGGTTGCTGTTTCCATTTTTCGATAATTTCAAGATCACAAAGGATCACGATAATGTTGTTTATTTACAACTACAACGGAATGGTATACAAAGTCAACAGATTTAAACCCATGATGAAAGAGGATTTATGGCTACAAAAACCGTTGAGAGTAGTTCTAGATCTGGGCCAAGATCAACTGGCATAGGGAGTTTATTGAAACCATTGAATTCGGAATATGGAAAAGTAGCTCCAGGGTGGGGGACTACACCACTTATGGGAGTTGCAATGGCTCTATTTGCAATATTTCTATCTATTATTTTAGAAATTTATAATTCATCTGTTTTACTGGATGGAATTTCAATTAATTAGTTCATAAAAACTAGTAAGTCCTAGTTTTTCAATCAAAAAGATTATTTTACTTATACTTACTTAATGTTGAAGATTCTTAATACTTCAACTTAAGATTACCTAAGACTTGGATTTATAGACCATTCTGGTAGTTCGATCGTGAAATTTATTTGTTTCGATATTTCATTTCCGGAATATGAGCGTGTGACTTGTTATAATTGATCCTATTGATAATACAGAGAATGGACCTGTCATCTCTATCAAGATGATTCTACCTCGTCAGATATTTATTCTAGTCTCTGGAGCACGAACTATATAGAATAGATCAAGAAAAGAAATATTTGAACTATGATTCATACCTATTATTCAGACCTCGCAACCGGATTAAAAAAAAATGGAAATAGGGAAATAGGTCTTTTATAAATCAAACAATTTTTTCCTTCATACTTCCGAAAGAAACCTCTTTCTCTAGATTTTGTTGAGTTATTACATTCATTGAAGAAGTGATGATCAAATGGTTTTGACTCAGAAATCCTTTGAGTTTAGCTTTGGTTTTCTTAAATCATCGTGGTTCTAGTATGAATCTGAGGTTTCAATTGATTCATAGGGTCTCAACAAGAGAATTCCTATAAAAAAAAAGATAGGGAAGAGAAGATTCAATAGGCCTGTCACGATTAACATAAAGAAAGATAGATGAGCCAACTTGATATTGTATTTCTTGGCATTATCATCACAAAGAAGAGATTCCGGATTTTTCTTACTTCGTATCTTTGGGTCAAATCGAGTCAAGTGGCTAAGCCACAAGAAGTTTGAAACTCTCTATTCCATATCCGTTGAAACCAGTATTTGTGTATTTCGGCTTGAGCCGTACGAGATGAAATTTTCATATACGGCTCTAAGAGGGGGAGTCTTTCTTGGTTTACCTATCTCAATAAAGTATATGATTGGTTCGAAGAACGTCTCGAGATTCAAGCGATTGCAGATGATATAACTAGTAAATATGTTCCTCCTCATGTCAATATATTTTATTGTTTAGGGGGGATTACGCTGACTTGTTTTTTAGTACAAGTAGCTACGGGTTTTGCTATGACCTTTTACTATCGTCCAACTGTTACAGAGGCTTTTTCCTCTGTTCAATACATAATGACTGAGGCCAACTTTGGTTGGTTAATTCGATCAGTTCATCGATGGTCAGCAAGTATGATGGTTCTAATGATGATCTTGCACGTATTTCGTGTGTATCTTACGGGGGGTTTTAAAAAACCCCGCGAATTAACTTGGGTTACAGGGGTAGTTCTGGCTGTATTGACCGCATCTTTTGGTGTAACTGGTTATTCCTTACCTCGGGACCAAATTGGCTATTGGGCAGTAAAAATTGTAACAGGCGTACCTGAAGCTATTCCTATAATAGGATCGCCTTTGGTAGAATTATTACGTGGAAGTGCTAGTGTGGGCCAGTCCACTTTGACTCGTTTTTATAGTTTACATACTTTTGTATTGCCTCTTCTTACTGCCGTATTTATGTTAATGCACTTTCCAATGATACGTAAGCAAGGTATTTCGGGTCCTTTATAGTTTATAGAGAAGGCAGATCATAGATATTTGTAATTTATCATATCGGGGAGGAACAAGAGTCTTTTATTGCTACAAATATGTATTATTGAAAAATAAGGCATGTTATTTGGATACTTCTATTCAATTCTGAAGTATTTTTTATTTGATACGAATCGAATAGTTGAAGTATATTTTCCTAAAAGGGGATGGATTATGGGAGTGTGTGACTTGAACTATTGATTGGTCCATGCAGATATATGATTTTATCCGCCAAGTTGGAATTCACAACCCAACGTGTCTCCACATCCAACCATCATGTTAGTCCCTTTATGTAGCATAGGATAGGCCGGTTTTAACTTGAGGAGAATATTTTCTATGATCATACCGAATCATGTCATACATGAACAGGCTCCGTAAGATCCCTAGAATAAGTGATGTGTAATGATCCAATGTTCTATTTATTTACTTTGTTTGATTTTTTTTTAGTAAATTTATTAGAATTATATAACTAATTGATAGTCTTAGTATTTCGTATTAATTGGATAGTAATCTTAGTAAATTTTTTATAGTATGTAGATGCATTCATTTCCTTTGCATCGACCCTGATCTATTATACTATCGGAGTTAAATAAGGGATCTAAGGAAGAACAGGGGCTATACTTTATTAGTAACAAGTAAAAACTTTGTATTTTGTTTGTTTATGTAATACAATCGAGATGTTGTGAGGATAAATACTAACCAAAAGATATGAGACAATCCAAAAAGCACTTGATCATGATCAAATTTGTAAGCCGACTTGGATATTGAGCATTTCCCTGTTGCCAGAACTGAATTATTTGCAATGAATAATGAATCGTTGAAACTCGGGGAAATGGAATTTGATAAAGAGTTTATTACATAGAGTCATTCTACATTATATATGTAGATATGTATAAAATATAGGTCTTCTATGGATCTATTTCTGTGATTCTTTTGATTCTTGCTCGAGCCGGATGATAAAAAATTATCATGTCCGGTTCTTTTGGGGGATGGATCCACAAGAGTTAACCTATCCAAATAACAAAGAAACCTGATTTGAATGATCCTGTATTAAGAGCTAAATTGGCTAAAGGGATGGGACATAATTATTATGGAGAACCCGCATGGCCCAATGATCTTTTATATATTTTTCCAGTAGTAATCCTAGGCACTATTGCATGTAGTGTGGGTTTAGCAGTTCTAGAGCCGTCAATGATAGGTGAACCGGCGGATCCGTTTGCAACTCCGTTGGAAATATTACCCGAATGGTACTTCTTTCCCGTATTTCAAATACTTCGCACAGTGCCAAATAAATTATTGGGTGTTCTTTTAATGGTTTCAGTACCAATAGGATTATTGACAGTACCTTTTTTGGAGAATGTCAATAAATTCCAAAATCCATTTCGTCGTCCAGTAGCTACGACAGTATTTTTGATCGGTACCGCAGTAGCTCTTTGGTTAGGTATTGGAGCAACTTTACCTATCGAGAAATCCCTAACTTTAGGTCTTTTTCAAAGTTAAATAACATGACATAGGTATCTAAGGAAGATCCTCTTTTGGATCTTCCCTAGATACATCAATCTTATTATGTATCTATTCTGCAAATATATGGACCGTGTCGGAGATTCAAAACTTATTCTATTATTTTTTATTTGATTTCGAATTATAAAAACTAAAAAATTCCAATGGATTTAAAATGAAAACTTTTTCTTAGGTAAATTTATTGCAAAATGCTTCTGTAGAGTGCCCAATATCTGTTTTATATCTTCTATGCGAAAATATTCCATTTTCATAAGATCTTCTTGACTGTGATTCAAAAGGTCCAATAATGTATGTATATTGGACCTTTTGAGACAATTATAGGTCCTGGAAGACAATTCTGATTGGTCAATAAAAATACATGTCAATGGAATTCCTTTTTTGTTTTTCTTGAGATTAGTGAATCTGTCTTGAAAGGAAAAAAAGGGTAGATTCCATCTGTTTTCATTTTCCTCTAAATTCATGTACTCTTCCTCTGCATGTAGAAAAGGAATCAATAAATCAATCAAATTACGAGAAGCTTCATAAAGTGCTTCTTTAGGAGTTAAACTTCCATTCGTCCATATTTCTAGAAAGAGTATCTCTTGTTTTTCATTCCCATTCCCATAAGAATGAATACTATGATTTGCATTTCGAACAGGCATAGATACAATATCTATAGGATAACTTCCATCGTGAGATTCATTTGTGGATTTCATATGATATCCACGACCTCTCTTGATTTGTAATTCAATACACAAATCAATTGTTTCTGTCAGGTTAGCTATATGCTGTGTCGTGTCAACTATTTGTACAGAAGGTGGTGAGATAATATCTTGAGCTGTTATGTATTTAGGTCCCCTGACGCAAATGGATGCGTCCCTAACTCCATAGAGATTACTTTTCAATACAATCTCTTTCAAATTTATTAAAATCTCATGTACTGATTCTTCAATACCCGCTATCGTAGAATATTCATGCAGAACATTTTCAGATGTTGCACGTGTGATACATGTTCCTTCTATTTCTCCAAGTAAAGCCCTTCGCATGGCAATACCTATGGTATTGGCTTGACCTTTCATAAGCGGGGACAGAACAAAACGACCATAATAAAGACGCTTGCTGTCTACTCTTGATTCAACACATTTCCACTTTAGTGTTCGAGTGGATCCTGCTACTTCTTCTCGAACCATACTATTATTTTTCTTTTATTTATGATTATTGGATCAGATCATTAAATCATTTATTTATCTTGGAATCTCTTGAATTATTATTTCTACACACGTCTTTTTTTAGGGGGGCGACATCCATTATGTGGCATGGGTGTTACATCACGTACGAAACTTAATAGCATCCCATTTCTACGAATGGCTCGTAATGCCGCATCTCTTCCGAGACCTGGACCCTTTATCATAACTTCTGCTCGTTGCATACCCTGATCAACTAATGTACGAATAGCATTAAATGCCGCGGCTTGAGCAGCATAGGGTGTTCCTTTTCTTGTACCTCTGAATCCAGAAGTACCTGCGGAAGCCCAAGAAACCACCCGACCTCGTACATCTGTAACAGTTACAATAGTATTGTTGAAACTCGCTTGAACATGAATAACTCCTTTTGGTATTCTACGTTCATTCTTTTTTGAACCAATACGTGCATTCTTACGTAAACCAATTTTTGCTATAGGTTTTGTCATATTTTATTAGATCATATTCATAATAAGAAAATAAAAAGAAAGAAGAATCAGAAAGATACGGGGATAGCTATTTAATATAAAAATGAATCCTTTCTTTTTACATGTACATGGGTTTTTCTTTTAAAAAGTTCTTTATTTAGAACTTGAGAAGGATTATCCCTGTCTCTGTTTATGTCTCAGATTGGAACAAATGACTATAATTCGCCCCCGCCTACGAATCAAACGACATTTTTCACAAATTTTACGAACAGAAGCCCTTATTTTCATATTTATCATTCCTTATTTTCATTCTGAATCTATTTTTTTGGAAAAAAAATTAGTTTATTGCATTTTTGAACTTCGAATTATATCCCTACGAAAAGGATGTTTCAAAGAATGATCTAATCGTTCGAATCTTTTTTGCGAAGTCTATAGATTATACGTCCCCTGGTTGAATCATAACGACTCATTTCGATTTTGACTCTATCTCCGGGTAGTATACGTATAAAACTGCGTCGTATTCTCCCTGAAATATAACCTAGAATTAGATCTTCATTATCTAATCGAACTCGGAACATACCGTTGGGAAGTGATTCAGTAATTAAACCCTCATGAATCAATTTTTGTTCTTTCATTCCAGGGAACCCCCTTTAAGTATTAACTAATAGAGGAAGAGTTCTATAATTCACTTCTCCTCTCTCTTTTACAAATAGTAAGTTCAAGAGAAAATTAGGGTACCTCAGGAGAATCACCATATATAACACAAAATTTCTCCTCCAATTTTTTCTAGTCGAGCTTCTCGATCTGTCATTATACCTCGAGAAGTAGAAAGAATTACAATTCCCATTCCACCTAAAATTTTAGGAATTCGTTGATAGTTGGAATAGATTCGTAGACCGGGTCGGCTGATACGCTTTAATTTTATTTTATTCCCTTTCCTAGTCTTTCTATGTCGTAAGGTTGAAACCAAGAAATTTTTTTGACTTTCTTGATGTTTTCGAACGTTTTCAATAAAACCTTCTCGTAAAAGTATTTTAACAATGTTTTTAGTGATATTAGTAGATACTATTTGAACTCTTCCTTTTTGATCTATGTCAGCATTTCTTATAGAAGTTATTATATCGGCAATAATGTCCCTACCCATGATGAACTATAGTTCTTGGTGCCTTATAATTTTGATATAATCAACATGCTTCTTTTTTGTTTTATTTTTTATTAAATTTTTTTTATTATTTCATTATTAAAATTTCTTAGAAATTTAAAGTATATACATGAGACACAATCTATTAATCAGATCTATTTCAAATATTTGAATATTCTATATTATTCTATATATAGAATATATATAGGATATATCCTATTTTCATTTATAAGAATCTATAAGACTTCGGGTGCTAATGAAACTATTTTAGTAAAATTCAACTGTCGCAATTCTCGAGCAATCGCACCAAAGATTCGAGTTCCTTTTGGATTTCCTTCTTGATCAATGATAACCGCTGCATTGTCATCATATCGTATTATCATGCCGTTGTCACGTTTGAGTTCTTTACACGTGCGTACAATCACAGCTCTAATTATTTCTGATCTTTCTAGAGGCATGTTGGGCACTGCTTCTTTGATTACAGCAACAATAACATCGCCAATATGAGCATATCGGTGATTACCAGTTCCTAGGATTCGAATACACATCAATTCTTGAGCTCCACTGTTATCCGCTACATTCAAAAGGGTCTGAGGTTGAATCATATCATTTTTATTGGAATCTCTTATTTAAATGCAAGGGATAATGAAAAAAAAAGAAATATTGTCTGTCCAGAGATAAAAAAATCCGTAGTTGTTTTTTCATTATCCATACTCCTTCTTCTTTTACTTTTGTTTACCTATCCTGAAATAACAAATTGAGTTCGTATAGGCATTTTGCATGCTGCTATTTTCATAGCAGCTTTGGCTACAGTTTCTGATACTCCACTAATTTCATAAAGTATTCGGCTCGGTTTAACAACGGATACCCAATATTCGGGGGATCCCTTGCCCGAACCCATACGTGTTTCTGTAGGTCTCACAGTAACAGGTTTGTCGGGAAAGATACGTACCCATATCTTTCCACCACGACGCGCATATCGTGTCATTGCTCTTCGCCCTGCTTCTATTTGTCTAGCTGTGATCCAAGCAGGTTCAAGTGCCTGAAGAGCGTATCTGCCAAAACAAATCTGATTGCCTCGGCAAGATATTCCCTTCATTCGACCTCTATGTTGTTTACGAAATCTGGTTCTTTTGGGGTTATAGTTGATGGTTTTTTCTGAATTCCATCTCTACTGCAAAACCGGACATGAGAGTTTCTTCTCATCCAGCTCCTCACGAATTAAATGATTCAATAATATTATATATACACATGTATTTCTGTATTTCATTCTATCAAAATAAAGAATATACTAATTTTTTATATTGAATTTTTGAATTTGTTACATAGGTAGCTTTATATATAACTAGGCGTGTTTTTATATTTTATTTTATCTTTTTATTTTATCAAAATTTCTAATAAAAAAGAAAAGAAATTATGAAATTAAAGAAAAATAAAGAAAGGTTTCGCGGGCGAATATTGACTCTTTCCTCCTTCATTTGTAGGGTCAATTCATGACCATTCAGAATAAATATATTTTTTTGGTTCATTCCGCCATCCTACCCAATGAATTATTAGGATTGATTCGTTTTCAAGAAAATCCTATGGTAATCACGGGTTCCATCGTTCCCATAGCTTCTCTATTAATGCTTAGGCTTGAACTCCTGCAATGGAGCTATCAACAAAATTTGTTATTTGTTTGCGAGTTAATCTCCTCAGTTTTTCTTAACCCGAAGCTCGATTAAATTATTCTCTATTTTATATTATTTAGATTATCTATTCTTCTATCTTTGATATCTTACATAATAGACTATATTATCCATATTGATGAAATTATTTTTAAATTATTTAGATTATTATTTTCATTTCATTTATTTAATTTATTTTTTTCTATAGTTTCTATTTTTTATTTGTATATTTCTTATTCTATTGTAATTTATTGTAATTAGATATTTTTTATTTTTATTATATATTGATGTTGATGCTTTATAACACTGCCTTTTTTCTTTTTTTATGGGTTAATTATTCATAAACCATACATATGGGAATCATATATCATTGATATCTTTATTCTCTCTTTCTATCATCCTTCCATTTTTCCACATCCCCTTTTTTTTTCACAATTCATAATCAGATTTCTTTTTTATTAAAAGAATTTCAGTTGCTACAACTATATGATCGATTCAGTCATATAGTGACTGTTTCTTGGGATCTCGACAATACGAAGCAATAAGTTTTTTTTTTAGTTTTGAGTTTTGATAGTTACTAAGTTTATAGTCGGGTCAGACTTTTTCTTTTTTTTTCAATATAAATTCTAAACTCTAAAGAAAAAACTAACGAGTCACACACTGAGCATAGCAATTATAATAAAATCTAAATGAAATCAAAGGGTAAATCAAATTTTTATTCAACCTTATAGAATTATAATTGTTTGTTTTTCTTTGATTAATAATGATTAATAAAAAAATAAGAAAAGAGTTTCTAAATCTTTTTTATCGATGAGCAGAATGGCGAGATAAAGAAAGGTCCATTATTCTTATTTTCTTATTCTTGGTTTACAAATATCCAAATTTTGATGCCTAAGATTCCATAGATAGTTCTAATTGTATAGGAACAATGATCAATTTTAGCGCGAATTGTTTGTAAGGGAACCCTGCCTTCTCTGATCCATTCGATACGTGCAATCTCTTTTCCGTCGATACGTCCTGCAATTTGCACTTGAATTCCTTTTGTACCCGTTTGTTCAGTTAATTCAATAGCTTTTTTCATTGCCTTTCGAAATGAGACTCTATTTTTTAATTGTAAAGCTATATATTCTGCAAGAATATTAGGTTGTCCATAAGGCTTTTCAATTCTTGTGATAGCAATATTGAGTCTCCGGTTTACAGAATGAAACTTTTTTTGTACATTCATCTGTAATTCTTCGACTCCCCGTGTCCGTCCTTCTATTAATAAGTTGGGAAATCCAATGTAGATTATGACCTGAATCAAATCTATTCTTTTTTGAATTACTATATGGGCAATTCCTTCGAAACCTGAGGATATTTTCTTATTTTTTTTTACATAGTCCTTAATACAATTCCGTATTCTTTCATCTTCTTGTAGACCCATGGAAAAATTCTTTGATTTTGCGAACCAAAAAGAATGATGACTTTGAGTTGTTCCAAGTCTGAAACCAAGTGGATTTATTTTTTGTCCCATATTTTTATATTCTTTTTCCATCCATTTTTTTTTTCTAAATAGGAATCTAAATTTTAGATTTTAAAGAAATCTTTATATGACAAGTGGTTTTTTTTATCAGATAACTACGTCCTCGAGCCCGGGGTTTTAATTTTTTTACAATAGCACCTCTATTGACTTCAGCTTTACTAATAAATAAATCAGCTTCATTTAAACCCATATTATGACTAGCATTTGCTGCTGCAGAATAAACTAATTTTAAAATTGGATAAGATGCCCAATAAGGCATTAGTTCCAGTATCATGAGTGTTTCCTCATAAGAACGTCCCCGAATCTGATCAATTACTCTTCGTGCTTTGAAAACAGACATATATATATGTTGAGCTAAAACTTTTGCTTCTCTATCCGAATTTTCGTTCTTTATCATAAAAGTTCTCCCCCGCCAATGAATGATAAGTGCCTAGGTGAAGTATAGTATAAGATAAGTCAGAAAAGTCTAAGTCTTATGAAAAAGAAAAAAAAGAAAATAAATATACCTCTACTCTTACTATAAGATAAAGACTCTTAAGATATAAGATCAGGCTTTTCACATGAATACTTAGTAGAACGACTAACGACGAGATTTATTATCGTTTCTCGCGTGTCTCACGAAAGTGAGAGTAGGTGCAAATTCTCCCAATTTGTGACCGACCATACGATCTGTGATATAAATAGGTAAATGTTCCTTTCCATTATGAATAGCGATTGTATGGCCAATCATTGTGGGTATAATGGTAGATGCCCGAGACCAAGTCACTATGATTTCTTTCTCCTCCCTCCTGTTGAGTTTTTCAATTCTTCCCGATAAATGATTAGCTACAAAAGGATTTTTTTTGAGTGAACGTGTCACGGCTGATTACTCCTTTTTTTACATTTTTGAAATTGGCATTCTATGTCCAATATCTCGATCTTAATCTGAAGTATAATGATGAATGGAAAAAAGAGAAAATCCTTTAGCTAGATAAGGGAAGGGGCGGATGTAGCCAAGTGGATCAAGGCAGTGGATTGTGAATCCACCATGCGCGGGTTCAATTCCCGTCGTTCGCCCATCATATTATTTCCAATTCCAAAAATTCGATTTTCAATGTTCCTATTTACGGCGACGAAGAATAAAACTATCACTATATTTGTTCCTTTTCCTACTTCTTCTTCCAAGCGCAGGATAACCCCAAGGGGTTGTGGGTTTTTTTCTACCAATTGGGGCTCTCCCTTCACCGCCCCCATGGGGATGGTCTACAGGGTTCATAACTACTCCTCTTACTACAGGACGCTTACCTAGCCAACACTTAGATCCGGCTCTACCCAAACTTTTTTGGTTCACCCCAACATTACCCACTTGTCCGACTGTTGCTAAGCAGTTTTTGGATATCAAACGGACCTCCCCAGATGGTAATCTTAATGTGGCCGATTTACCCTCTTTTGCAATCAGTTTCGCTACAGCGCCTGCTGCTCTAGCTAATTGTCCACCCTTTCCAAGTGTGATTTCTATGTTATGTATGGCCGTGCCTAAGGGCATATCGGTTGAAGTAGATTCTTCTTTTTTATCAATCAAAACCCCTTCCCAAACTGTACAAGCTTCTTCCAAAGCATACGGCTTTCTAGATGTATATGATGATATCTAGACAGATGGATTTGATATGAATCGTATGATGAAGTACCACATGAGTGGATATATAGGAATCCAAATCTGCCGAATCACTTATGTTATGATCTTCTACATCCTAGGTCTCCCCGTTCCGTCATCTGGCTTATGTTCTTCATGTAGCATTCAGACCGGATGACTCTATGAAATTACGTCGATACTTGCACATATTACGGGTAACGTAGGAGACATCTCTATTTTTCCCCGGGGGGTCTTTCTAATTATCACTGCTTAACTTTCAATTCGCCTCTGACCATCAAATGAAATGTGAATAACCCGTCCTCCTCTCTTGGCGCTTCCGGTTCTGTGCGCGCTTCAAACAATTTTGTCTTCTCCATATTACCATATCTCTAGAGTCAATAATTTTCTATGAGGAACTACTGAACTCAATCACTTGCTGCCGTTACTCAACAGTTTTCTGTTGAGGTCTATCCCGTAGAGGTACTCCAATTGGATCAGTGATCGATTTCTAGGTTTCGTCGTAAACCTAATTGGTTACTTCCAATTACGTAAATCAATAGTTCAAACCGCACTCAAAGGTAGGGCATTTCCCATTGATATAGGAACTTCTGTACCAGAAACAATGGTATCTCCAATTATAGCCCCTCTGGGATGTAAAATATATCTCTTCTCACCATCCCCATAGTGTATGAGACAAATGTATGCATTTCGATTAGGGTCATATTCTATGGTTACGATTCTACCAGATATCCCTTTTTCATTCCGTCGAAAGTCGATTTTACGGTATAGACGCTTATGACCTCCCCCTCTATGCCCTGCGGTAATGATCCCTCTGGCATTACGACCTTTACCACAACGATGCTGTCCATAGATCAAATTATTTCGTGGATTGGATTTCACTTGACTGTCTACGGCTCCATTGCGTGTGCTCGGGGTAGAAGTTTTGTATAAATGTATTGCCGTGTTATTAAGTCTTTTGCTTTAAGTTCTTTTCTCTATAAGAGGTGGAATAGAATAACCCGGTTGAAGCGTAATGATCATACGTCTGTAATGCATTGTATGTCCCATAATAGGTCCCATCCTTTTACCCTTTCCCGGGAGTCGATGACTATTCATAGCTCTTACCTTGACACCAAAGAAGAGTTCGACCCAATGCTTTATTTCTGTCCTAGTTGATCCTGATTCGACATTAGAAGTATATTGATTGTTCCCCAATAACCGAATACTTTTTTCTGTAAATACTGCATATTTGATTCCATCCATAAATCCATTTTCTTCCCTATGAGTTCCAGTATCGATAAGAATTCTAGTTCTTACTGTTCATATGTTATGGTATGAATATACCATACCAATTCGCTATGTATGGATGATGAGATTCCATTGATACAGAGCCAATTCCAATAGACTTATTGAATGTTCCCATTGGCGTGCATCCAGCAGGAATTGAACCTACGAATTTGCCAATTATGAGTTGGGCGCTTTAACCATTCAGCCATGGATGCTTAACAGGGATCATCGTACATCGTGAATAACCAAATTCCAATTGAAATGAAATCTTTAGGAGGAATCAATGAAACGACATCAATTCAAATCCTGGATATTCGAATTGAGAGAGATATTGAGAGAGATCAAGAATTCTCACTATTTCTTAGATTCATGGATCAAATTCGATTCAGTGGGATCTTTCACTCACATTTTTTTCCACCAAGAACGTTTTATGAAACTATTTGACCCCCGAATTTGGAGTATCCTACTTTCACGTGATTCACAGGGTGCAACAAGCAATCGATATTTCACGATCAAAGGTGTAGTACTGCTTGTAGTAGTGGTCCTTATATCTCGTATTAACAATCGAAAGATGGTCGAAAGAAAAAATCTCTATTTGATGGGGCTTCTTCCTATACCTATGAATTCCATTGGACCCAGAAAGGAGACATTGGAAGAATCTTTTTGGTCTTCCAATAGAAATAGGTTGATTGTTTCGCTCCTGTATCTTCCAAAAGGGAAAAAGATTTCTGAGAGTTGTTTCATGGATCCGCAAGAGAGTACTTGGGTTATCC